ATCCAAAGCTTGCTAAAGGACTGTAAATCCTTCCTAATTACCTTACCTCACCACTCTAGTTTATACTGACTTAGTCGTGAATTATATTGGATGGGCCGATGGGGAATCCAATTACGAGTTGTGGGAAGGGCTGAAGATATTTTGTATGCGGACTCGCGATAGGATCTGAGTGCTCGGTCATTCATCCAATCAATATTGGATGGGTGATTGGCTCTTAAAATCAAAATAGAAAAAACGAAAAAAAAAAATTCTGTTTGGTAACCCCCACCAAGAATAGAATAGCGTGTCTCTCAATTGTTTCAATTGTTTCACAGAAACAGAGACAGTAAGGCTTAGATCAAATGGGAGGTAGGAATATGTGATAGATAGTTATCTATCTTGACTTTCATTCTTAGAACTTATGAAAGTCAACAAAACAAAGAATGGGTCTTAATATTTCTACATGTTCTATTTCTATTAATAGCATCCCCTTCCAATGGGATAACTGCATATCTTGCTTGTACTTAATGCTTTCCGATTCCACCAGAAGAAATCATATAGGAACTTGTTAGAGTGGATCCATTGGATTGGATCCTCAATAGACTTAAGTTAAGTCAGAATCCCATTTTGACTCTGCACCATTGATTCCACTATTATTAGCGATCAATAATGGAATAATTCCTTCATATTCATAGAGATAGGGGACATGATTCACATGGATATAGTAAGTCTTGCTTGGGCGGCTTTAATGGTAGTCTTTACATTTTCCCTTTCACTCGTAGTATGGGGAAGAAGTGGACTCTAGGGGTATTACTAATTCATATGAATTAGTAAGTTTAAGTTGAGGAATCCAATTATATCAATTGTTTAATAGATCGTTCTACGAATCGTTTTAAAATCAAAATATCTCCATTTCCAAATTTAACCGAAATCCAGTAGTAATATTAGTAATATTCAATAATAACCTTTGGATCAAACAAATATTTCAATCATTTTCGATGAACCAGTTCTTACCAGAATTATGGATATTACAATGAGGGGTAATCCCTATTTTATTTCTTTCCCTCTTTACTGTTGAAAGAGGGAGTTGTTCTGCTATTACGTAGATACAATATCTACTTTCGGCTGGAGGCGACATATACATAGTGGTTGTCAAAAGAGGTACTAAGCATAATAAGATCTTGCTTGCGCCGGGTGATCCACATATCGCGCACTTACCGTTTTTTTATACTCCTAGGGATTTTCTTTATGCTTTATCACCTCACCTCGTGTCATGGCTCAAGCGTTAAAAAAAAAATATTTGACTCTACTCCTTTTCCAAATCCAAATAAGTTACCATAAAACTCCTTGGATCATTGGATCATCTGTTAACGGCTCAACCAATTCAATTATTTCTATTTCTTCGGAAAAAAAAAAAAAAAGGATTCATTGGGCTTCTTTTGTGTATGCCCCTACTATTCTTCCTCCATTGATTGTTTCGATAGATCCCGGGATTCCTATTAAAAAGAATCATAAACCTATGAATTAGAGCAGTTGACGTTAGCTTATTTCGGATTGATCGGAATAAATACGCGAATTATGGATTGATCTATATCAATCCCATATCTTCATACACTACAATAGATAGTGTGGTGGAAAGGTTCATATAGTTCTTTCCACCATACTATCTCATCTATTGGATCCATATACTGCTAATTCAATCCAGTCTGCCCATTTCATTTAAGTTCATTTAAGACTTGGAATTGTAATCCCTTTCATTTCTTCAATCATTGATAAAAACTAATAACTCAAGTTTCAGTTAAATTAATCATTTTGACTGACTGTTTTTACGTAAATGATAAGTAAAAAAGCAGTAGGAACTAGAATGAACAGTGCAGTAGCAATAAATGCGAGGATATTTACTTCCATAATCTCATCATTGTTTTTTTGCTTCGGAATAACTAGGGATCTAATCCCATAGAGATAATAAATCTTTCTCCATAATTTGTAAATGCAATGGGATTAATTGCATCTTGATGATACTGAATCGGATCAATATCATGAATAACAATAACAATATCTGCTCTATCAAATCAATTCATCGTCGAGAATTGAATAGTATAACATAGGAAGATCTTTTATCCATACCAAAAAAAATGGGATTCCTGATCCAATCAAGAATCCAATTGAATTTCTCAACTCTTTCGTTTCTATAATCTAACGTCTTCCCTTATATCATATCCAATAATCTGAGGTATCATCTGACCGATGTGTTCCATTAGTTACAGACCCAAACAGTCAAATGGAAAAAGGAAGGAATTCAGTTCTAAGCTAAGTTTTTTTGATGATCTAATCTTCTTAGAAAACAGAGAAGTACGATAACTACGGATCCTGGTATAAAAAGATCCAATATTCCGACAAATTCACTATTTTCTTTATTGATTCTGTTCTTTTTTTTTGATGGGACCGCTGCAATAGGAAGAAAAAAAAAAGATTATTCATTCTATTCCCTCCTTAGAACTAGAACAGGATAAACGGATCTTTGTTTGATCTTTTATTATTTATATAATTAGTATCCTCTTCCTTGGATTGGGACGCATACATTGAGAATCCAGTGTGCAATTTGCATGAGATAGATTCTCCCCAATGAAAAATTCAATTAGTAATTGAGGTTACACAGAATCGGACCCAGAAAAAGGGTAGGTCAAGTCTCAAAAGTACTATGTCGGGGTAACTATGTTAAGTAAATTGTGTATGTGTATGTGCTCCCGGTAAACATATGGGTACTCAACTACATTCCATTGATCAGGAACAATCGATCAAAGCCAGACCCATATGGTCTCTCTTGGAATCCTGAATATGGTGATACCTCTGATTGTCCCAACCTACATATGTCTCTCCACCATCAATTGGTACTAGTTGCAGTAATTGCAATTTCTGATTTTCCGATGAGAAATGCGAAACGAAATAAGGATCCTACCGCCGGGAATTAGATCCTCTTCACAGAAAATGGAGAGATGAATTGATTGATTCATCGGATCCTAATCCTAGGTCGGGACTGACGGGGCTCGAACCCGCAGCTTCCGCCTTGACAGGGCGGTGCTCTGACCAATTGAACTACAATCCCGGGGACCAGGGAAATGAGGTGTACAGCCCACATATTCTTATGATTTCATTCGAACCATTTATAATATAATTTATATTATAATAGCTGCGTTGTAACAGAGACACGAATGGTATACTGATATACATATACACATAGAATGGATATGTACTAGAGTGACACGGATTACTATTAATCCTGTGGTTATTGCCAATGAGAAACAATCTTTCAATCAAAAAAAAAAAAAGGGACTCTTTTTTTTTTCTCCTTACTCTTTATTCCTTATACTTATAGATCATGACTCTAGATCATTAGCAACATCAGAACATGTGGAAACAAATAGAGATATATTCCAAAAGATGGAATCTTTATTCCTCCATATCATGCATTTTTTGAGGGCGAATTGGTTATATCATCCTAATGGATTGGCGAATTCTTGGGTCGAGCTGGATTTGAACCAGCGTAGACATATCGCCAACGAATTTACAGTCCGTCCCCATTAACCGCTCGGGCATCGACCCAGGGAGAATCCACTCTAGGCTTATTGAGAATCCATGATCAACTTCCTTTCCTACCCCCAGGGGAAGTCGAATCCCCGCTGCCTCCTTGAAAGAGAGATGTCCTGAACCACTAGACGATAGGGGCATACCTGCCCGACCGCCAGCATACTATGCTCATAGTATGAGCAGTTTTGGGGAATTGTCAATATAAACGAAGTATAGGATTCCTTCAGGGGGTGTTTTGTCCGGCAGAAAAAGAGGTAAACCCCGATTCCAATTTTCACTCATTGATTCGCACATCGTTAAGATGAGATATGCCTATCTCTATCTCATGCTAAGTCACGAAATTCAGGAACAATCGAAATCGAATTTTTTTTTGATTGATTCAAAAAGAATGATGTAGAATCTGTCAATCTGGTAAGAGACCGACAAGCAATCGAAGAGATTTCCCTTTTATTTTATGAGAATTCGGGTCAGGGTACGCGTCGAGTTCCTTCATGACATGATTCGATGAAATATCTTGGATCTATGTCGGATTGGTACATGTATCAATCAAGTGAATCTCGTTCTGCTGGGTCAATAAAAGCAATTAGGATCGGTCTTGGAACAATTCACTGCATTAATACTTATCAATTTCAATTAAATAATAAGGAAATACACTAGACTTCCTAGGTCAATCTAATTTCTTGTTCCTGAGTGAGCCCTAATATATGCATACATGTATCTATGTACATATAGTATATACATGTGGTAGACTCATAGTGGGCTTGGGCTAATTCATGAATTCAATAAAATAGGCCCTTTTAACTCAGTGGTAGAGTAACGCCATGGTAAGGCGTAAGTCATCGGTTCAAATCTGATAAAGGGCTTTTTTGCACGAAACGCCAGTCTTAGTCTTCATTTTTCGGTGGAGGATAGATATATTGTTGATATTTGTGATAAAAAAAGGTAACCGCCTGACATAATAGAATGAGTTCTAATTATAATGAGTTATAGAGTGAAACATTTGTTCATTATGATGAATGATGATAAGTTGATGATAAGTAGTCGGACTTATTAGATTATGAGGAGGACGTCACTACAAGGTATACTCTTCCTCATCTTTCATTATTCATAGTTTTGGTCTTGGGACATAGATATTCTAGATACCCAATTATGAATCGCCAAAGTATTCCTACTTCTCCGTCGTTCCAATCAGATCCATCGGAAAAATGAGAAATAAATAAAAAGTAAGTGAACCTGACCCATGGAATCATGACTATATCAGCTATTCTGATATTTAAATTCAATAGAGATCCAATTGTAGAAGCGGACCCTTGGACCACGCAAGAATTTGTCGATATTTCCGATTGAATCTTCTTGTTCCTGGATGCTCCATAGGAATAAATCGTTATTCCTTTCCTCCACCGAGGAAACATTTATTCCAAGGAATCCATTTT